CCGTACATGAGATTTTCATCTCATACGGCTCCTCCCTTCTGCGCATAGTACTAAGGGTAATAATCCATAGAATAAAAATGGAACTATTCTCATCTCATTATGAACTGAAAGGAACTAGTATTTTTACAAGAAATCTCTAGCCAGCCTTCCCGCAAGAGGTTTTTTCTTAACACCAATCATATTAGTGTTAGATATAAATGGTAACTCCAACAATTTCTTTGTTCTCAACGCCTTCTATTTCCAGGAATTAGTCACTTCAACGATCTTTGATGGTTATACGGGTATCCAAAGTACAAACGAGATGGATGTTTGTTGTCCCAACCATTCTTGTTAGTCCCGATACCGATAAGTAAAAGGGGAATTTATAACAAAGTTTTTGTGTTGTTGATTCCTAGGTGTAGTGCTTTTTCCCTTATGCCGCCTATTGGTACTAATGTAGTGTAGGATTGACCCGCAATACAGAACCCATAGGTGTAACCTTTCGCTCAATACTCAAATCAACAATTGAAACATCTGAGGCTGCATCAATCGAGGATACACGATAGAAGGAATTGTTCTATCTCCAAACTTCACCTTCACCGAGCGTAGGTTTATTTCAAGAATTTTGTTCTTTCTATACCGAACCGCGTCTCTTTCTCGTAAGACTGAGGTGAGGGCTAAAAAAAAACAAGAAAAAAGAATCAAATCGCACCATCTCTGTAATAGGTAAATGCCTTTTTTTCTCCTGAAGTTGTCGGAATTATTCGTAATAAGATATTGGCTACAATTGAAGAGGTCTTATCAATAAAATTTCCATTTATACGAGATCTAGGCATAATTAGCAATCCATTCTAGAATTCTTTTCATTACCCCTCGGGGAAAATGATCCCACAAACAAAGCAAAGGAATTATACAGTACGAAATAACATAAAAACAGACTAATTTTATTCTAATAAATAAATAGATATGGACTTTCCGCTTAAATTGTCCCCTTTTGTTTGGAAAAGATATGAGATATTGGAATCAGATTGATTTCATTCCCATTTTTGTAGTATACCAATGAGTGGAACTATTACTATTTCATCTAAGTTAAATAACCAAGGACTTTATTTTACTACGGATTCTGATAACTCGAAAAGTTTTGATTTGGTTATGATCCAAAGAGAAAAAAGAATGGAATAATCATTCCATGAAAAAATAGAGTAGAGTAACCATACCTTCTGTTTGCATAACGTGTATACACCGCGCCATACAATCGAAATAGCAAAATCCATGGGACGATTCATAAATTTGGAATAGATCCGTGGGGTAGCTGATGAATGAGAGAAGTTTTTGTTGAGAAATATTAAATGGGAAAGGAATTCTTCCTATGGAACTAGTGATCGGTCGTACCTGTACTGCAGTAATATGAATAACTCGCTATTCACTCAGTTTCTGGCCAATAATAAGATTATGTAGGAGAGATGGCCGAGTGGTTCAAGGCGTAGCATTGGAACTGCTATGTAGGCTTTTGTTTACCGAGGGTTCGAATCCCTCTCTTTCCGTTTCTGTTAATTCACCAACGTTATCGACCACAATGTATCAAATCAAATAACAATTGAAACCATTATTCCAGCAATAAGACCTTTATTTGATAGAAATTCCCTATTCCTAATTACTGTGGTTATAAAATAGGAAAGAGCAAAAAAGAAAAAAAAAATCCTACTGTTGATCCATTTGTGATAGGTGAAAAAATGCGGATGGATTAAGGCCCTTAGATCTATTTAGTTCGGCGAAAAGGGGACAAAATTCTATGAACCTTTCTTTTTTAATTTTGTTAGGTTCAAGTCTGACGAGAATAATATTCTACGACTAACAACTCATTTATTTTCAAACCGATCCATTTACTATCTATTATTTGATTTACTAACCCTTTATATTGGAATGAGTCAATAGTCAAATGTTTTGGCAATTCCTCATGGGCGGATGAAGCAATATAATTTTGAATCAGACCTTTTGATCTTTGGTTATCCTTCGCAGTAATAATATCTCGGGGTTTGCAACGATAACTTGGTATATCCACTATACGACCATTAACTAAAATATGTCTATGGTTAACTAATTGCCTGGCTCCGGGGATGGTCGAAGCCATACCCAATCGAAAAAGGATGTTATCCAAACGCATTTCAAGTAGTTGTAGTAAAACCTGACCCGTTGACCCTTTGGCTTTTCCAGCGATATGTACATATCTAAGTAATTGTCGCTCTGTCAGACCATAATGAAAACGCAATTTCTGTTTTTCTTCTAGACGAATACGATATTGCGATTTTTTCCCAGAACGCAATTGGTTTTTAAGATCACTTCCGGATCTAGATCTTTTACTAGTTAGTCCTGGTAAAGCTCCCAGACGGCGTATTTTTTTAAAACGAGGTCCTCGGTAACGAGACATAAAGACTCCTTTTTTTATTTTATTGAAATTTCATTTTACACAACACAATAAATCTAAATTAAAACTGAACTAAAGGATAAACAAAGCAAAATC